AATAAGAGATTTACTCTATTATTTAAAACTAAATTATTGAATATTTCGAACAAATCCTGAAATTCGAAACTGCCGGTTATCCAATAAAGACCTAAAATTCCCAATAATAAACCAAAATCCCCTACACGATTAGTTACAAAAGCTTTTTGACAAGCATTCGCTGCAATAGGTCGTGTGAACCAAAAACCTATTAATAAATACGAACACATTCCAACTAATTCCCAAAAAAAATAAACTTGGATCAAATTAGAACTAGTAACTAATCCTAACATTGAAGTATTAAAAAAACCCATATAAGCAAAAAACCTCAGATATCCTTGATCATGAGACATATAATTGTCACTATAAATAAGAACCAAAATCCCAACAGTTGTAATTAATATTGACATAATAGAAGTAAGTGGATCAATAAAGTAACCGAACTCAAAAGAAAATTCATTATTTATGGTCCAAGACCACACATTTTGATGAATGCAACTTAAAAAAATTTGTTGAATAGATAGATAGAGTGAAAAGATCATAACTATACTTAACAAAAAAATACTCAGAAAAGCCCACATACGGCGAAGGTTTTTTGTTGCTGTCGGAAAAAGTAGAAGCCCAACTCCTAATAAAATAGGTACTGGGAGTGGAATGAAAGGGATGATCCATGAATATTGATATGTATGTTCCATAAAATAAAAAATCCTTTTTATTTTATTCTTAAATTTTTTATTTCTTATTCACTGGTTTGTATATATATTTTTTTTCAAAGGGGCCAATATAAAAGCACGAGATTTTAAACCTAAATATAAATTTTTTCGAATTAGTATAATCCTTCAGAAATCTTTGAAAAGAAATATATATTCAAATAAAAAAATGAAAAGTGATTAAATAATATTACTAAGTTATTGTCAAAAAAAATTATTTGTCTTTTTTTTTTATTACTACTAAATAAAATTGTGATTTTATGCAGATACAGAAAAAGTGAATTAGAATTCCGTATTATAATAATTTATATACATATATTAATAATAGAACAAAGATTTACACGCAAAAAAAATACTTAAACTTAATATTAATTAGATACTAAATTAGATACTAAAAAAACTTTACCTAAAACAAAGTTATTTGATTATTTAGAATTATTAAGGAATAAATTTGAATTATGGAATTTAGTGATTGTCTTCCAGTACACTAAGTGAGCTTTTTTTATTTGCAAGAAAGATTATTATAATCGATATTTTTTTTTACATATGCTGTGAAGAAATCTCATAATTTTTTTGATAATCTAATCTAGCAGTATAGATTAATTAAATGAGCACTCTCGTACGGATTTCAAACGTTAAATAAAAAAAATTTAATAAAAAAAAAACACAGTTGGGTTTTAAACTTTTGAATGTCTTTTTTGTTTTGAAAATAATATATAATAAAATTTAAAAGAAAAAAAATAACTCGATATGGAGTACGAAAGAATAGAATAATAAATGTCTTTGACATCCAATTATACCACTGAAAAACTTTTTTCATTTTTGAATGGCAGTTCCAAAAAAACGTACTTCTATCTCGAAAAAGCGTATTCGTAAAAAAATTTGGAAAAGGAGGGGATATTGGACATCGTTGAAAGCTTTTTCGTTAGGGAAATCACTTTCTACAGGTAATTCAAAAAGTTTTTTTGTACAACAAAATAAATAAAAAACACTCTAATAATTAGAATTAGCCTAACTTAAAAACAAAATTTTTAGAATACATATAAAAAAATGTGAACCAAAAGAGGAGAAAAAAAGACAATATATAGATAAAAAAGAAAGGTTCACATTTTTTTAGTTCAAAAAAAAAGGGGGGGGGTTCTTATTTTCCCCATCACTACCTTATAAATAAAGATCTTTGATTTACTCATAATGAGTAAATCAAAGATCTTTAAGCAAAATCAATAGGTTCTTAAAATTCATTAATTTAAGTGAAAAAAAATTGGATGTTTGTACAATATAAAAAGATGCATCAAAATAACTATTTTTAGAATTATTATTTTTTTTTTTTCAATTTCTCTTGAGCAATTAGGAAAATCTTATTTTATTTCAAATTTCTAAGAATTTTGGAGAACTTTTCATTTTTAGAAAAAGCATTTTTTTTATTAATGGAACTGATAAATCCTTTTTATCATTTTTTTTTTTTCATTTCTATGAAAAAAAATGATAAAGCGCATTTAGGGTTTTGTCGTTGGGTTGAAGTCCCAATTACTTCAATTTAGTTAAATTTTTCATTGTATTCTAGAAAAAAATATAAAGGACAAAAAGTGAATTTAACTAATTTTAAATAACTCAGATAAAAAAAAAGATCTTAATTGAATTAAAACCCACAAGACCTATTTAACAAGTTTTGATTCATTAAATCAATTGTAAATTCCGGGCAATTGGCTAAATTTTCATCTCGACGATTGAATCAAAACTTGTTAATATTGTTTTGAACAAGTTGCCGCTATGGTGAAATTGGTAGACACGCTGCTCTTAGGAAGCAGTGCTAGAGCATCTCGGTTCGAGTCCGAGTAGCGGCATAAGATCTTATAAAAGAGATATTATAAGTTTTATAATCAAAATAATACCCGACTTTTTTTCTAAAATCGGGTAAAACCTAGTATTAATTTATTAATTTTTAACAAATTTTTTATGATTTTTTCAATTTTAGAGCACATATTAACTCATATATCTTTTTCGGTCGTTTCAATTGTACTGACAATTTATTGTTTAACTTTATTAGTTAATTTAGATGAAATCATAGGATTTTTTGATTCATCAGATAAAGGAATCGTAATTACGTTTTTTGGTATAACAGGATTATTATTCACTCGTTGGATTTATTCAGGACATTTTCCATTAAGTAATTTATATGAATCATTAATTTTTCTTTCATGGGCTTTTTCAATTATTCATATGGTTTCCTATTTTAATAAAAAAGAAAAAAATCACTTAAACGCAATAACTGCGCCAAGTGCTATTTTTATTCAGGGTTTTGCTACTTCAGGTCTTTTAAACAAAATGTCTCAGTCTGCAATATTAGTACCAGCTCTCCAGTCCCAGTGGTTAATGATGCACGTAAGTATGATGATATTAGGCTACGGCGCTCTGTTATGCGGATCATTATTATCAATGGCTCTTCTAGTGATTACATTTCGCAAAGTCGGACCTACTTTTTGGAAAAAGAATATAAAAAAAAAATTTTTATTAAATGAATTATTTTCTTTTGATGTATTTTACTACATAAATGAAAGAAATTCTATTTTACTACAACAAAACATTAATTTTAGTTTTTCTAGAAATTATTATAGGTATCAATTGATTGAACAATTAGATTATTGGAGTTTTCGTATTATTAGTCTTGGATTTATCTTTTTAACCGTCGGTATTCTTTCAGGAGCTGTATGGGCTAATGAGACATGGGGTTCATATTGGAACTGGGATCCAAAAGAAACTTGGGCATTTATTACTTGGATCATATTCGCAATTTATTTACATATTAAAACAAATAGGAATGGTAGGGGTATAAATTCCGCAATTGTGGCTTCGATAGGTTTTCTTTTAATTTGGATATGCTATTTTGGCGTCAATCTTTTAGGAATAGGTTTACATAGTTATGGTTCTTTTACATCGAATTAAATATAAATAAAACAGTAAAAAAAAAAAGAATCCAAATTCAAATAAATAAAAAATAGCATCTATATCTAACTTCATATAAGTTAAGAAATCAAATTTAGTTTTTAGTAATAAATCATCAAGAACCTTTTGAATCAAGTAGTACAATGATTCAAAAGGTTCTCACAAGACAAAGACCAAAGACTTCTGATTACAATTCAATTTAATGCTTGTTTTTATCTCCTGAAAACTATCCATAAAAGTAATTAGATAAAATGGATTCGACCTTGTCACTTGCTAATGAGAGCACAAAATCAGGATAAATCCCAATACCAATTATGGGTAGAAGAATGGAGATTGAAAGAAATAACTCTCGGGGTCCAGAATCAAAAAAAGAAAAGTTTTTGACATTAATTAACTTGTATCCATAGAACATTTGGCGTGACATAGATAATAAATATATAGGAGTTAATATCATTCCAATTGCCATTACAAAAATAATTAAAATTTTCGAAATTAAGAAATATTTTTGGCTGGTAATTATTCCAAAAAAAACGATTAATTCTGCAACAAAACCACTCATGCCTGGCAATGCAAGGGAAGCCATCGATAAGATAGTAAACATTGTAAATATTTTTGGAATCGAGATAGCCATTCCACCCATTTCATCAAGATAAACAAGCCGAATTCTATCATAACTCGCTCCTGCCAAGAAAAAAAGTGCAGCACCAATAAATCCATGAGAGATTATTTGTAAAATAGCTCCATTAAGTCCAGGATCCGTTATCGAACTAATACCTATAATTATAAAACCCATATGAGATACAGAAGAATAGGCTATTCTCTTTTTTAAATTACGTTGACCGGGAGATGTTGAAGCTGCATAAATTATTTGGATTGTACCGACTACCATCAACCAAGGAGAAAACATAGAATGAGCGTGAGGTAATAATTCCATATTGATTCGAACCAACCCATATGCTCCCATTTTTAATAAGATTCCAGCGAGAAGCATACAGGTACTGTAATGTGCCTCGCCGTGGGTGTCAGGTAACCAAGTATGGAAAGGTATAATCGGTGATTTGACGGCAAAAGCAATAAGAAATCCAATATAAAAAAGTATTTCGCGTGTAACAGGATAGGATTGATTAGCTAAGAGTTCTAAATTTAATGTTGGTTCGTTCGAACCATATAAACTTATACCTAAAACTCCTATTAATAAAAAAATAGAACTTCCTGCCGTGTATAAAATAAATTTTGTAGCTGAATACAGACGTTTCTTTCCACCCCACATGGATAAAAGTAGATAAACGGGAATTAATTCTAATTCCCACATGATGAAAAAAAGTAGAAGATCCCGAGAAGAAAATGATCCTATTTGACCGCTGTACATTGCTAACATCAGGAAATGGAATAATCGGGAATCCCGAGTAACTGGAAAAGCCGCTAAAGTGGCTAAAGTAGTAATAAATCCCGTCAATAAAATCGTTCCTATAGAAAGCCCATCTATTCCCATTCTCCAGTAAAAATCTAAAAAATTGATCCATTTATAATCTTCGGACAGTTGAATTAATGGATCGTCCATTTTAAAATTATAACAAAAAGCATAGGTCGTTAGAAGAAGTTCTAAAATACAAATGCATATAGTATACCATTTATTGACTTTATTTCCCCTATGTGGGAGAAATAACATTAACGAACCGGCAGATATTGGAAAAACAACAATTATTGTTAACCAAGGAAAATCATTCGTGGTAAAGACAAGATACACCAGGTCCAAAGAACGCGTACTCAAAAAAAATATATAAATAAAAAAATATAATTTTATTTTTTTGAGTACGAGTACTTGTCAATAAAAAAAATAAAATGTATTCAAAATTTATTCAAATGAGGTTTTCGGTAACGTATCAATAAGCTAGACCCATACTTCGGGTTGTTTCATGCCATAAATAAACCCGAACGCTCAAAAAATCCGTTGGACAGGCGGATTCACATCTCTTACAACCAACACAGTCCTCGGTTCTTGGAGCGGAAGCTATTTGCTTAGCTTTACATCCATCCCAAGGTATCATTTCTAATACGTCTGTAGGGCATGCTCGGACACATTGAGTACATCCTATACAGGTATCATAAATTTTTACTGAATGTGACATAGGATCAATAGTTTTTTGAATGTCATAAATTTTCAATCTAGTAAACTTCTAACTGAATGATATATTAAAATACTAGATGAAGCAATGATTTCCTTTAATAGAATTTTTGTAATGAATTCTGGCTCAATTGATAAAAAAATGGGGCTAAAATACTTTGATTTCTGAGATTTTCACAAATATAATCTAGTAGGTCAGAACCTATTATATATGCAAATTTCAATCTATAATTTTTTTTATGCTACTTATTTAATAAGGTCGATTGATTGATGCGAGTTGATTTTCTGTTACGATAAATTGACGAGACTATAGCTAATCCAATAGCTGCTTCAGCGGCTGCAATTGCTATAACAAAAATGCAGAAAATATCCCCTTTTAGTTGGGAATTATCAAAAAAATCAGAAAATGTTACGAAATTCATATTAACTGCATTCAGTATAAGTTCAAGACACATAAGAGCCCTAACCATATTTCGACTCGTGATCAATCCATAAAGACCAATCAAAAATAAATAGGCACTCAAAACAAGTACATGTTCGAGTATCATTCAGCAACTCCTTATCAATTTGGATTCATTTAAATATGCAAAATAATTCACCGGATTCAACCAACTAGAATATAAAAAAAAGTACGAATAAAAACTATATTAGGTAAAAAAAATTTTCAAATATATATCAAATATAAAAATTAATATTTAAAATATGAAGTAATATTCAATCCAATTTAATTGAATGAACGGAAAAAAATATCATAACATACACAAAGTTTTCTTTGGTCTTTACTAATTCGAACATTTTTTATTGACGAGCTACAGAAATTGCACCTATCAAAGCAACTAAAAGAATTATTGAAATGAGTTCAAATGGAAGAAAAAAATCTGTTGATAAATGAATTCCTATTTGTTGACTATTACTTATTAAATCTTGCTCTAGAATCTGGTTTAATCTTGTAGTCCAAATAACCCCGTACCATGACGTATCGAGAATAGTAGACATTAATGAAAAAAGAATAGTTGTACAAACCAACGAAGTAATCCCATTCCCAACGGTCCACAGATTTGAATCTGTGGAATATTCTGAATCATTCATGAACATCACAGCAAATATGATTAAAACATTTATGGCCCCCACGTAAATAAGGAGTTGTGCAGCAGCTACAAAATGGGAATTTGATAGAATATACAATAAAGATATACAAACAAGAACAAATCCTAAGGAAAAAGCTGAAAATATTGGGTTGGGAAGTAAGACCACTCCCAGACCTCCTACTAGAAGACCGGATCCCAGAAAAACTAAAAGAAAATCATGTATTGGTCCAGGCAAATCCATTATATTATTAAAATAAGAAAAAAATCGAAATCCTTTTCATGACCTTATTAATTTAACCGGGAAATTCGTGTTTAATATGTTTATAATAGAGTGAAATTAGAATCTAATGGATATGAATTGATGTAGATACAATTATTAGACAGTTTCTCTTTTTTTATTCTAAAGTGTATTTTCAACCTATCTATTTCAAGAAAGTAATTACGAATATATTATATTAAAAGAATGAGCCTTAATACTTAATATTATTATATAAATATATTATTATATAAATAAAAATTTTGAATTAAATTCTTTATATAATTCAAAAATTTTCAATTTTTTTTTTATCAAATTAATGGGTTTACCCATTTATTCTTTGAGGTGAATTCAAAATTGTTCGAATAGTGTAATCATCAATTACTGACATTGGTAAACGACCCAAAGCTATTTGATTATAATTCAATTCGTGACGATCATAAGTTGAAAATTCATATTCTTCAGTCATTGACAAACAATTTGTTGGACAATACTCAACACAATTACCACAAAATATACAAATTCCAAAATCAATACTGTAATTAAGCAATCGTTTTTTTCGAATATTAGTTTCCAATTTCCAATCAACAACAGGCAGATCTATAGGACATACTCGAACACATACTTCACAAGCAATGCATTTATCAAATTCAAAATGGATTCGACCACGGAAACGTTCCGATGTTATTAATTTTTCATAGGGATATTGAATAGTTACAGGTAAACGATTTGTGTGGGATAAGGTAATCATGAAACCTTGACCAATATACCTTGCAGCTCGTAGGGTTTGTTGACCATAATTCATGAACCCGGTTATCATAGGAAGCATATTGTAATTATCTATGAATAATTTTATCTTTGTTTCTTTCTCTTGTTTAAAACAAATAATGAATATGTTGGATTCATTTTAAATTTATAGTGAAAAGAGTTGGAAAGAAGTTGTTAATAATAGATTACCAAGGGAAATAGGTAAAAGAAATTTCCATCCAAGATTTAATAGTTGATCCATTCTTAGCCTAGGTAAAGTCCATCTTGTTGCGATAGAAATGAACAAGAACAAATAAGTTTTAGCTAATGTAATAAAGATACCAATTGTTGTTCCAAAAATTTGATCCCTTTGAAATAGCTCCAGAATAGATATATACGGAATAGAAATATTCCAACCGCCTAAGTATAGAACTGTTACAAATAATGAGGAAATTAATAGATTTAGATAAGAAGCAACGTAAAATAAACCAAATTTGATACCTGAATATTCAGTTTGATAACCTGCTATTAATTCTTCTTCCGCTTCTGGTAAATCAAACGGTAACCTCTCGCATTCTGCTAGGGAAGAAATTAGAAAAATGATAAAACCTATAGGTTGACGCCACAAATTCCATCCCCAAAAACCATATTTTGATTGTGCCTCAACTATATCAACTGTACTTAAACTGTTAGATAATCCTAGTCGGTGATAACATTACTATTTTCACCGCTATTACAAAACCGTACATGAGGTCTTCGCCTCATACGGCTCCTCGGGGGCCATAAATAAATCTAAGGACCAGATTAGTATTATTTAGATGGATATGATGTGTTCTAAAATGGATTAAATATAAATATATCTGGGATCCCGAATTATACCAATGGAATTCTGTCTGCTCAAATTCTAAGAATAAAAAAAGCGCTTCGGAATTCATCTCATCCTTTACAAATTGGAATTTCTATTTGTTGAGTAATAACTTAATCCTTTAATAAAATACTCCTTGTAAAAATAAAAATAGGTATTTAAGCCCATCGTGGTTTTCGATTACGAAAAAGAATTAGATATCCTATTAGTTTATTATTCATGACAGAAATTATATTTGATTTTCTAAATATATGAAAAAAAATATCCTTGTTTCGTTCCTATTCTTCTTTCTTTTTTAGAAAAAAGTCGGTGGACTTATAAAAAATAAAGGATTATTTCGTTTCTGATAGTCATTACATTTATAGGTGGATAGGAGCATACTCTGAATCGGAATCTTGGGGAGTACTGTCTGATCATTTCTACTAATTTCAAGCCCCAATTAACCTTCTTTTTTTTTATCTTATGTTATGCATAAATATCCTTTTCAATTTGGTTAATCTCTATTACAAATTCTTTGTGTATTTTGGTGTTTCTAACCATCCACTCATTTTTACCTAATTGCCGCGCACTTTGTAATACATGTATGTTAATCTATATAACTGATAGTAAAACCGTTATACGGTTAAATATTTTTAACCCGCTTCAAGCCAGGATGACTAATCAACCAACCTTGGGGTAAAGTGATTCTTACGCTTATGTTTATTTCCGTTTAACCTTTGTACATAGGAAATGAGACTCAATTTTTCTTTTTACTGCTAATTTCTGAGCAGTTTTTTTCACTCATATATAACTATCAAATTCCTTTTATTAAGATTAACCCGAAAGATAACTATATTTATATATTCCGTTATTCGTCTAGAAGAAACGGAATAGTAAAAATAAACGTTTATGTTTCAACGAATCGCACGTAGAGATATTGATAAAACACATAGAGTTAATGGTATTTCATAACTAATCGATTGGGCAGCAGCTCGCAAACCACCTAAAAAAGAATATTTATTATTGGATCCATATCCTGACATAAGAAGTCCAATAGGAGCAATACTGGAAATGGCAATCCATAAAAAAATACCGATATTGAGATCCGCTAAAACAAGGTGATTGCTAAAGGGAATTACTGAATAACTTAGTAAAATTGAGATAACTGCTATAGATGGTCCAATACTAAATAAAGGAGGATTTCCTCTAGATGGACGAAGATTTTCTTTGAAAAGTAGTTTTGTCCCGTCGGCTAGAGCTTGAAGAATTCCCAACGGGCCGGCGTATTCAGGTCCAATACGTTGTTGTATCCCTGCAGATATTTCTCTTTCTAACCACACAATTACTAGTACACCTATTATGATTCCCAATACAAGAGAAAATATAGGGACAAATATCCATATGAGTCCATAGACCTCTTTTAAAGATTCCAATCTAACAAAAGAATTTATAGTTTGGACTGCTGTTGCATAAATTATCATTTTAACGATCAACTTCTCCCATAATTATATCTATGCTACCGAGTATCGTCATAATATCAGCCAATTTCATTCTTTTAACTAGTTCAGGAAGAATTTGCAAATTAATAAAACCCGGTGGTCGGATTTTCCATCTCCAAGGAAAACCACTTTGATCTCCTATGAGAAAAATTCCTAATTCCCCTTTTGGAGCTTCAACTCTTACATAAAGTTCTTGTTTCGATAATTCAAAAGTAGGAGAAGGTTTTTTACTAATGAATCGATATTCAAAATCATTCCATTCTGGATTCCTTTTTCTATCAAAGCCTCTACTTTCTAAATTCTCATAGGGACCCCCCGGAAGTCCTTCCAGAGCCTGTTGAATAATTTTTATGGATTCTGTCATTTCGCTAAGTCGTACTAAATACCGAGCTAATGAATCTCCTTGTTTTTGCCACTGAATTTCCCATTCAAATTCATCGTAAGACTCATAACGATCAACTTTACGAAGATCCCATGGTATTCCGGATGCGCGTAGCATTGGTCCGGATAAACCCCAATTTATTGCTTCTTCCCCACCAATAATCCCAACTCCTTCAACCCGTTCTAAAAAAATAGGATTTCGTGTAATCAGTTTTTGATATTCAACAACTTCTGTTAAAAAATAATCACAAAAATCCAAGCATTTATCTATCCAACCATAAGGTAAATCAGCCGCTATTCCTCCAATACGAAAAAAATTATGCATCATTCTCATACCGGTGGCAGCTTCGAATAGATCATATACAAATTCTCGTTCTCTGAAAATATAGAAAAAAGGAGTCTGTGCACCAATATCTGCCATAAAAGGACCGAGCCATAACAGATGAGAAGCTATACGACTCAATTCTAGCATAATTACTCTGATATAGCTGGCCCTTTTAGGAACTTGAATATTTCCCAATTGTTCTGGTCCATTTACTGTTATTGCTTCTGTAAACATAGTAGCTAAATAATCCCATCGCGTTACATAAGGTAAATATTGTATAATTGCTCGGTTTTCTGCAATTTTTTCCATTCCTCTGTGTAAATAACCCAATATGGGTTCACAGTCAACAACATCCTCACCATCTAGAGTAACAATTAATCGAAGAACCCCATGCATGGATGGGTGGTGAGGTCCCATATTGACTATCATAAGATCTTTTCCTGTAACTGGTCTCTTCATAAGTTTTTCCTTGATTCGTTCTGGCATGAATTAGATTGCTGAAAAAGAAGTTTATCAAAAAATTCAAGATCTAAAAACTTAACTAATTCACACTTTTTGAATTTAACGAGTTTTTAATTCCCGAATATTCAACTGATTAATTAATTCTTTATAACGTACTCTATTTTTTTTTGACAAATAAGCCAGCAGTCGTTGACGTTTTCCCAGAATTTTTCGTAGACCCCTCTGAGATAAATAATCTTTTCTGTGCAATTCCAAATGTGAAGTAAGTCTTCGTATCTTATTAGTAAAACTGAATACTTGAAATTCAACAGATCCCCTGCTTTCTTCTTTTTGTTCTTGAAATGAAATGAATGCATTTTTTATCATAAAAAGAAATCCTTCCCTTTTTAATATGAATTGAAAGATATGAATTTTACTGATCAGTAATAATAATGTTAGTTTTTTTGTACAAGGATCTGAATTTAATTATCAACTTCTTAATTCTTCATTTTATAAAAAAAATCTAAATTTAGATCTAAAAAAGTAGGATTCTGTTAATTTATTTATGGATCCGCTCTGATTGGTATCTATGTCATTGATTAAATTAATATCATGTATAAAGATTGAATTTAAAACAATCCCTCATATTTCATACAGTTGTTTTCATATACCGTAACTTAATATATTATATAAAAAGGATCTATCATTAATTAATTGGAAATCTTGTATACATGTGTATTCTTATCATACTGAAATGATTTCCGTTAGTAGTATTAAACCAATAGCGATTCATACAAGCTAAATCTTCTAATCTAAAATTGGGCCAAAGAAAGGATTTTAATTTAATTAGGTTATTTTTATCCTTAGCAAGATCTTTCTTTTTATACAAAACTGTGGTCAAGTTTTGAATATTCTTATTAAATCTTGAATTTCTATCCCTCGCATTTTTTTTTTTTAAGTTGAAACAAATTAGAATTCGAAATTCTCTACGTCGTTTAGGGGCTAGAATATTTTCAGGGACAAAGAAATCATAATTGTTTTTTTTTCTATTTACAGTTTTGTTTTGATATTTTGTAATGGATTTTTCAATTTTTTTTTTATCAATATAGCTTTTTTTTTTGTATCTTTTACTTTTTTTGTGTTTATTTTTATGAACCAACGAAATACCTATGGTTCTATATATAATAAGTTGTCCATCGTTTTGTACAGACAAACGGACAGGTTCAATAATCAATATTCCTTTTTTCATTAATTTTGCAAAAGTGAAATTCTTCTCAATCATTAGAATGTCTAGGCTCATCTCTCCTCTTTCAATCGAAGATATCGCTATTTCGTTTGGATTTTGTAGTCTAACCAAGAGACAGTATACTTTTACATTATTGAGAATTTTTTGATTAAAAAAACAATTCCATCGCAATTGAAAACGTGAATATCTTGTGAGAAATAAATCAAGTTCCGCTTCTGTATTGCTTTTGTATTGTTTTTTATTTTTACGTTTTTTTATCGTTGATTCTTCATAATTTTCTTCAATATTTTTTTCTTGGTTTGATAGAGCTGATTCGGGATTTCTTTTTTTGTCTTTATCTGATTCAAGCTCTACTTGACCGGCCGATTCTTTTTCTTCTTTATTTAGATTATAAAATCGAAGGGATTTTTTTTCAGTTGATGATATAAAACCCTTTTTATTTCGAGTGATCTTTTTATTAACATTTATGTTTTCATTAAAATTTAAAAGAAGTAATTTGATTGGTATGACCCACGGCTTCATTTTATATGTACTAGAAAATAAGAAAAATTCCGGAAAGAAAGAAAATTCAAAATTTGTTATACGACGATTTAGTATTTCGTCATTCATTCCCATCCAATCAAAAAAGAAACTTTTTTGATTGGCAAGGCCCGTCTTAGTTATTTTATCAATTCTTTGATAATTCTGAACTTTAGTATTAATATATTTTTTTTTACTCTTGGTATCAATCCAAGGTTCAATATTTACTTTTTTTGTAATCCAAAAGTTTATAATTCTCCAATCCAAATATTTTCTATGCCTAATTTCCCCTATACCCCGAATATTATATTTTTCTAGAAAACAAGAGACTAAACAATTATCTAGAGCAATGCCTATAGACATGTCAAAAAATTTTTCTGTAGAATTAAAGGATTTGTAGCAAAAAAGATTATATATATAATCTTTTTTTAAATTATGTTTTGGATTTAATAACGAGTCGGCCTCAAAAAAACTTTGTTTTTTGTAATTATCAAATTTCTTTTTTTCATATGAATCCTCTTTCGTTAAACTTGGATTTAGAACTAGAGAATCTTGGTTTATTTTCTTTTTCCATTTTTGGGTTCCTAATCTAGCCCACGCAATCCGAGGTAATTTGTATTGATAATTACTTCGTAACCAGTTTTTCCATTGATTTACTTCGGAATTAAAAAAGGTTTGATTTTTCAATTCATAATGAAAGATTCCTTGTTCTTGAAAAAAAACCTTTATTTGATTCTTAATAAAAAAGGATGTTATGCATATGTTATATTCAAGAACAGCCTTTAATTTAGAAAAGTTACTAACTTGAATTTGTGATAATTTGTAAAATACATATGCTTGTGATAAAGAGCATAGGTCATAACTAAAATTTTTTTTTTTTGATATTAAATTTTTTATAGTCGAAATAAAATAAATGGTATTTTTTTTTTTATTAATTTTTTCTCCATTTTCTTCAGTCTTATAAATATATTTATCAAGAATTGTTTTTGTTGATTCAAAAAAAAGTTGTGTAGTAATTCTTGGAATATTACTGATACCTAGAAAAATTGCTATAGACAGTTGTTCAATGCAAAATTTAAAAAAAAAAATAGATTTACGAATTAATCGGGTATTTTTTCTTTTGAATGTCTGCCAAATTTTTTTTGATGACTCAATTATTTTAGAATCATAACGCAGTTTGTTACAACTATACCTAGTTAGGTTTTGTTTTTCTTTTGAAATTTCTTCTATTTTATTTCTTATTGTCTTTATTCTATCAATCAAATTTTTGATTTTGTTTTCGCTGAGTGAAGAATTTGTCCACTCCATGGATTTATTTTGAACAGATAGTTCATGAATCATCTGATTACTCATTATTGAATCTTTTTTAGTTTCATTTAATTCATATATTTCTCTCGGGCCAAATAATGGAATTATATTTCGTTTTGAAAGGTTTTTTATTTTTCCTTTTATAAAAAAAAAGTTTTTGAGAATCCAGTTTTTAATTTCTTTTGCGACTTTTAGGAAAATTGTTGCTCTTTCTTTGAAAATCCTTAAAACCAGAAAAGACTTAGTTTTAAATTTTTTAATTCTTTTTGTTAATTCTTTAGAAATAGGTTCAAAAAACGAAGGCTTTTTTTGGGCAGAACCAAACGGTAGTTCGGTTTCCATTCCCCAAACTGTTAAAAAACAAAAATCATTTTGTTCTCCTTTGTCTTTTGTTTTTTTTAGTCGAGCCTTCTGAGATGATTGAAATTTAGATTTATGCCAAGGTTTAAGATAAAAAGGAAATAGGATTTTTATCTGAATACCATCCGTTAACCAGTTTTTTGGAAATTCGGTTTCGGATAGTTGAACCCCATTATAAGTGCATTTAACATGCATTTCACGTTTCCAATCCTTTAAATCCTCAGACCAC